GGGATTCTCAGAAAAGAGGTTGATGCCAAAGATCAGTTGGAGCATTTGCAACTCAGAATCCATGTGGCACCCAAAATCCGGTTGTCGGTTTACGTGGTGTGATCCACAGTGATTTGTTAGAAAAACCTAAAGCGGAATGCTACAATACAAGGAGAAAGACGAAAAGCTTTAATTTAACAAGGGTTGAAGTGACTCACTACCCGGAAAGGAAGGTCTGACTTTCAAGGCGATCGGAGATGTTGGAAAGCAAGTGTGGGTTGTAGGGGTACGCGTAGTTGAATAAGGACTTTCGTATCTGACCAGACTCCTATACGAGCACCTGACTTCCCTTATATTTACTGGAAAATCTCTTTTCTTCATGCCCAACTCTGATTAGGGAGATGAGTGAAGAGTTCTCTTTTATCTTATTCTGTTAAGACACCCGAAAATCTAGATAAGGGATGCTTACAAGTCAGGATGTTGAATGCTTGCTCGAAATCCCGCCTTTCTTCCAGATGCCTATAGCTATAGTAAAGCCTTGTTTTCTCAGTCCCTTGAGAGTTAGAGTTAAAGTAACTCCAACAGTTTTCTTAGATAAGCTACTTCGTAAGCAAGTGCCAAAGAGTCTTTCTTTCCCGAGTGTGAGATAGAAAGTAGGGCCCTGTAAAGATAGTTTTTCTCTAGCTAGTTAACGTTCCAGCACCAATAGACAGTGCCGGAGAAAGCGATCGTATTCCCCATTGCCTCGAAGGTCTTCAGGTAATTGAGTCGTTGGAAGCATGCCATAAAGTCCTTGACGGGGAAATAACATCAGTTAGAACGCTTGCCTCTTTTCTGTAGTATGTCCATCGAGCGAGAGTATAGTTTGTACACCTAGAGGACGCCGGTTCGGTTCCTTGGTCTAGCCGGAAAGGAAAGAGACGGATCGTCACCGGGTTACTGGTAGTAGGGGCGGACGAACCACAAAGTATTGGGTTAATAAATGATGCTATGCCAGAAGAAGTGGTAGCATAGAGCTGCCCACGACTGATAAGAAAACGTAGCGAGCCTAGGCAGGTGAGCGAGTGTTGGCACAGTGATTCACTAGGTTGATGTGGTCGATGGGTTCCAGGAGTTTCTCACACACAGTACCGTTCTTTCTTTCTCACAGCACCCTATTTTCCGAATGACTTTCCACTCTCGAATGTACTTTTTTCTCACTGCACGGTGTAGCTCTTTGGTTCATAATCTTTCTTTTGTATTACTCCTACGGTGATATGACCTTCTTGCTAGCTATTCTATATCATATCTTCCAGGAGAACCCATAGATGCGGAAGTCGAGACAGAGCTCCTCTCCTTCTTTATCTGGATTGGCTAATTCCTTTTCTATTTCTATAACACACGCTAGCTTCATAGGCGGTGGCCCATCAAATTCATTCCTCTAAAGGTATTCTTCATCGAAGGATAGATCCTAGTCATCGATCAGAGCGGGCGGGTGGCAAAAGAGGGTTTTCTGGTGATAAGGTTGATGTGAACTACCACTCCAGATACGTGGCACAGTTTCTCAATCTAGAGAGCGAGCCTGACAAGTTCTCGTTCAGGGAGACCCCCGCCCAAAAGTCCTATGATTCCACGCCCCTTCTTACTTAAGATAGAAGGAAAACACTTGAGCAAACCAAAGGGCCACCAATATGGTTGTATAAAAGACTTAGTGGTATCCATTTTACATGTCATTCCCGAGGCGTGCATGCTACGGCGCGACAACTACTCAATCCAAGAAGGGCGGCGGGTTATGCAGGGTTTGATACCATTGGATTTGTGATCTTGACCGGCGCTGCTGAAGTGAAGCCCTTGCTTCTTACTTACTAACAGGAGGGGTCAGGCCCTTTCTTTAAAGAATAAGACCCTTTTTTTCATTCCTATTTTCTTTGTACCACTATATTCAATATATTTGCACCAGCACAGAAAGTCATAAGTAACAGTGCGATCCGATCTAGCGGCAGGGCAGTCCTTCCCGGCTAGCTCTCTGGCAGTAGGGGATTTCTCCGCAGTTGGAATTGCTGGGCGGCGGGAAGCCCTTCTTCGAGTACTTGAGTACCTTGTTTTTGGCCCAAACGAATCCAATCCTTCGTCCCCGGCCTCAGGTCTTGTTCCATTCACAGGTTAGGAGTCACTTTATAGCAATAGAGGGTTCTGCCACAGGAGCCCGATGTCTGTATACAAAAAGGCTCGTTGAGACCCCTCTGTGGGTGATACCTTCAAATGTCTTTCGACCGGTGATATAGCACATGCTTTTAGCTTTGTAGCGATTCCAGACTCCAGCTTAATAGATAAGATGAATAGAGAAGAGGTTGCTTCGCTTCCTGACCCTTTCTACGAACCCTCGGACGTACACCGACTGAAGAAGATCTCTCGCTTTTTAACTAAAAAAACGCGAGTGCGGGCATAGGACAGGCAAACTACCAGACCGACAGATCCTGGTGAAACCAATTTCTCTACATTGGACAATTCTTTCTAATAAGAAAATGCTGCGTGCCCAGACTCATATCAATAAAGGAGATGATGCCCCGGTTAAACAAGCTTCCTCTACTTTTTAAACTGGAACCTCTGGAGCCTACAGCTAAAGCTAAGCTAACGGGCTTACCCTATTAGCCTAATCGGCAAGGGAAGTAGTCGGAAATGCTACTGCCCAAAGAGAGACTTGAATCCTTGCGTGATATGAATAAGAATAAGGAAGAAGAGATGGGACCGGACACACATAAGTGGATAGAGAGCCAGGAAATGAATCGGTGAAGTTAGCCAAACCGCCTGCCAGCGGATAGTGTGAAGATTGAGTCCGGACACGAGCCTTTTTAGTAAGTGAAAGAGTAAGCGGTGAAAAGAGAGCAGCCCACCCGCGACGCGAATAGAATAATAGTAGTGAGAAACCACCCGCCTATATTGAATAGGAATGGCTACAGCTACTATTCTAAGGGATGAGACGATGACTTCCGAACATGATGGTTTCGCGCTTCCGATATGGTTTAGTAAAATAGAAAAGGTTGTTGGGAAAGAGAAAGGATTTCGGTGTACGAGCCTTGTCTAAGTAAGGTTCCAAACGCGAAACGGTAAGCTGTGAAAAGAGAGCTACTTGCTTTCTGATACTACCTGTCCGATCAGAGTACAAAAACTCTGAAGAATTCACCACTGCGGAGAAAGTCCCGTTTCTTTTTCATGGAATGGATTTCTAAAAATAGATTTTCTCAGTGAATCGATCTGGGGGAACCTGTCTTATGCTGACGTACATACTCAATAGGGGCGGCAGGCCAATACCGCAACATTCTCTGTGGAAAGAGAGAAGGAAAGCCTACCATAGCACTTCACCCTAAGCCCTGCGGCAGTAAGATACACAAAGAAGAGATCGTAGTCTTACAAAGAGGAGTTCACCCGGCACAAAATAGTTCTCTCTCACTGCTTATTCCAGCAAGAGCTCTTATCTTACTCTTTGAATCCAATGCATTTCATCTTGAATCAACTATGATTATTTCAGTGTGATCAGATTAAAGAAGATGACATATTCTAGTACTAGTAATAGTAGGATCCCATTCGGAAGGATCTCATTCAATAGAGTCAAGCCATTTCTCGGACATCCTAATAAGGCATTTCTCGGAAGCCAGTTTATAGCGGACAAAAATCATAGTCTCAGCGCGGAGGGAGCATAGCTGGTATACGAATGAGTTAGAAATGCTTGATCGACTGAGCCTATTGTGTTGCCGAAGTATGACTTTCTTACTTATTCTATCAGGCCAAAGCTAGACCTTCGATCTGACCAGAATCCATTAGCTCTCCTATTAGATCTTTATCTCAGGCTAAGGCCCTCTAGTTAGTGCTTCGTGGTGATCTGATAGAAGAATTAGACTCTCCTTTAATGGTATAATATGATTCCTACGCTTTACGGCTCTACTCTGATGCTATCTTTATATCTATTATAGCACCAGTGAACTAATCTTCCAATGCTTGGTTGGGAAGTGGCAGCAAAAGGATGGGTTACGGATCGCCCACTTGTATGGAAAGGCCAAGCCTTGATCAGTAGTGTGAGTTGGGGGTCTTAGACGGCGAGGCTCTTACATCACATCTGTCCTTCGCCTATTCTCCTTTAAAGCGGTTGACATATTCATTTAATAAGTAAGCCTAAGAGCCTTCTTCTCGATGTGCTCTCCGCCAAGGATTCGTACTGTCCTTCTACTAAGGCAGCGGATGATTTGTATTAGAATATATAACTATATGGCTTGTAACTTGTAAATAGGCGGATCATAGAAAAGTTGACCCCACCTCCCTTCGTTCGGAAATCATGGTAGTCTTTTCATTGAGGGGAACGGAAATGCCCGAACTAGAACATCTATCTAAACTATCAAGTATCCCCCTGTTCCATCTCGCCTAAGGATGCTCTTCTCACATAAGTGAAGTCGTCTCCTTTGCCCCAATGATTAGATATGGGATATGCCGATCTGTAACTCCCAGCTCCTTACCTTCCTTCCGGAGGTAAATGCTTTCTCATCCTTGGCTTGGTCTTAGCTGGTAAAGCATGGAACCGCGGGAAAAAGCAACTTGTCTTTCTTTACCCTATGAAGAAAAGAAATAGGAGCGTATTCCCGATTCTACTGCTAGTGAATAAGATTGGAGTTGAGATAGAGAATGTGTTCCGTTAGGCCTCTTTCTTGTTGACTTTCTCGACCTAAGCTTGATTTCGCTCGACCGTAACCCTTTCTTTTTCCAGCCTCCTAGAACTAGCGCTTCTTACGACCACTCCGCCTTTCAGAACAGCCTTGCGGTTCTGCGCCTTCTTTAATTCAATGAGACTTGGGATTGAGAACAGCCTTTGACTTCGTTCCTGCACGGTTCTTCTTTCTTAAATTGCTTCTTCCTTTTATTATAGTTGTTGGGCGCCGAAGCCCCATCACTGCATGCCTAGCAAGTCCCTAGCCGGCGTAGAGCACTTACCTACGTGGGAACACGTATCCATCATCACTCTATCCTCAAAGAAATTGATTTCATCAGAGAAGGCGGAATAGCTGCTGCAAAAGCTTGAGAGACACATACAGATGCACACTATCAAGCCTATTTGAAGAAGAGCAAGCAAGTCAACTGGCTCTCGAAATCTCATAAGAGAAGCAATGTCCGCAAGCAGAAGCGATTGAAGAAAGCACAATCAAGATTTCAAAAAGTTGGGACTGAGAATCCGTATTTGACTCCGCCCGAAGCAGGAATAGTCCGAACAATGGGACAAAACCAAGAGCATGAATAGCCCGGGCAGCATATTGAACACAAGTAAGTAGCCCTTTTGTGTTGTTTTGGCACAGCCATACAGTAATGGGAATAAACAACAGATGCCTTCCTGGAGTATTCCTTCATGGATCCAAGTAGTCTCCGCTCTCACGCCTTTTTGTGAAGGGACGACATATCTTGTAAGGAGATACGAGCGATGATTGGCTGGGTAGCGTACACAGCCGTTAGCGTCTGCTGTTTCGAAAGGATAAAGAAGAGACTTTCAATTCGAAAACTTTTGAATTCAAAAGACTGAGACGAAAATGCAACTCACAACGCCCAGAGGCGGCTCTATCAACTCTTTTGTCACCGCTTTGCGTTCTGTTTGTCCGGGCTACCTTACTTACACAATTACCGTTGCACCTAGCAAACCTAAACCTACATAGATCTCATGATTTAGATTAATACCATCGATATCCATCTCAGTAAATGGATAATCGTTATTATATGCTGATATAACGGGTGCTGATATATTCGAAGATTCTATAAATCCAATCCTATGAAAGCCAGGCACAAAAGAATCTAAATTCAGAAAAGCTTCATAAGAGTAGAAATTTCTAATGGAATCAATAGAGAGGGTACCATAGGGAGGAGAATACCCGTACCAGACAGTCAATCCAATGCCTGCGCAGGCAAGAACCACGATACGACCAAAGATCCCATGACAATATGTCATTACATCAACAATGCATTTCGCTTTTGGTTTATCTAACAAATCACTATGGATTAGACCACGTAAACCGATACCCATATAGCTATTTAAAGACATCTTTTTGGAATCCAGAGGTCTTCTATGAAATAACAACCCTAGTTGATCTCTTTTCAATCTTAACCTATCAAAAGAGAGTGGTAGATGAAATATCTTCAATATATAACTAGATTATATAGAAGGATTAAAACGATAACAAAAGAACATTTTAATTAAGGTATACGACGGAACTCTAAAAAGACAGGGATATTTGAGAAAGGGATTTCTACTATTAAGAAGAGAAGGAGAATCAATAGAATCTATATTTATATATATAAGACTTTGAAAGATACGAGGAAGTAGACCATAAGACGAGGGTTCCACTAATATATGGCTATTATGATTGGCAGAAGAAGGTATTTGGCTATTAGGTAAGAAAGAAGAAAGACTGTTAGTGCTATTACTATGAGAAGTGGATTCAAAGTTCCTTCATATCCGCGAATGAGCGACAAGGGCGATGTGATTGTCGCGATGTATCAAGATCCGTCACCATGTTCCGTGTTTGTTTTGGAAAAAGAAAAAGAGACTGAAAATGCTTGATTGATCTTGACTTTATTTTGTTCAAATCCTAGGAAAAGCTTGTACGTAGTTTGTCAAATCAAATGAGTTGTACTTTAATGAAAGAGCTAAATGCGTTAATGAAATGAGATAACTACTATAAAAATGAATGGCCTGGCGAAGGACAGAATTTCTTGAAAGAACGGGTGGATCTATGAACCAGAAAGAAAGAACCGGTCATTAGAGGAACTCTCAAAGTCCTTCTTTTTCTTATTGCTAGTACCATTTCTCCTATGTGAATAGTTACTTCTATTATGCTAATATGCTTCAGATGTTGATCCCTACATTTCCTTACATGTCCTTCCAGACATTCCGAGCAAAGCAAAAGGATTCATTCCGAGCCGAGCACGTCGCTGACTCCTTCGCTTGCATACCATAGTTGGATTTCTTCTCTTATTCGAAATTCCACTCCTTCTCTGTACAAATACTAAATAAAGTGAGAGTCAGAGATCCTGTTCTTCTTCTACACGCTGTTGACTCTTGAACCGCTACTTCAAAGCAAAGTACATTCTAGTGCCTTGGCCACCCAACAATCAATCCCTCTCGTAAGATAGATTAGAAGCGTGCCTAATTGGAATTCGTTCCAAGCCCGGGTAGCGAAAGAGGATACCGCCAGCTAGAAGCTAGAGCCAAGGAAACGAAATGAAAAAGTAAGCTCCCGGCTCTTCCGTCTTGGTGTTCATAAATGGCCTCCATCCAGCCCAACCGTTTGAGCATCAGAATGCCGCCCCGGCCAGGTTTTTTTGTGCCATTATTGCATAGAAGATTTCCCAACCTAGTTCAATGTTCAATCCTTAGTTGATTCCCCCGCGGCTCTGTATAGTCAAGGATGTTTGCTTTATGGTTCCCGCTCAAGTGGTGCCGGTAGAATACGCCTGGCGGAAGGGTACGTCAAGTGATGCCACCCTATTCTAATTATAGTAGATGGCGGG